CATAAGCAGTTCTTCCTATAAATAGATGGCGAGAGTCTGTTCTTGGTGGTAGGGCAGTAATACTAAGGAAGATATAAAGTATGTCTTTTTACCCGAATGCTTTAGCTTTGGTAACGAATTTCGGGCCAAGTACAGGAGGCCATTGCCTTTTTCCAGTCCAACCTATCCCGATAGCGAAAGAAGGCTTCCTACCAGCACTAGAGTGGGATAAGTAAACCTGACAGACACCTTAGAAGGAGGCAAAAGACTCCCTTTCTATCAAGCAAGATTGATTAGGATTTTGAGAAGATAAATTAAGACGTACCTCGTAAGGGACAAAGTAATTCGATAGAGCCAAGCACTCATTAACATCTTAAGGTAGACACTGAAAGGCCTTAGCCAGAGTCTTAAAATCGACAAACAAAGACTCCTTCTTGATAGGAAACTCCCATGGGATGGACTGGATATAAGGGCAAAGCTACTCAAATTTCAACTTAAACTGGCAGTGCAGTGGAAAACTTATCTTATGATTAAAACAGGCTTTCTTCGGCGGACTGAAATTGGATGGCCCCATATACATGGAAAAAAACAGGAAATACGCGAAATAATGTTCCAGTACTGGAAAGACGGGAATAGTCCTTTTACCCTCTAAAATGCTTTATCCCTAGCTTTTGAGCTAGCACTTTACCCCGCTGGGAAAGGGTTTTTCCTGTATTACACAATATTAAAAGCTCGATGGCTAATGCCCCGGCTTTTATTCTTTTCCTGCCTTGACTGATGGATTGGCCTTTTGAGTAGTCATTTTATACCTTTCAAACTTGGCCTGATCACTGTCTTTCGCCAAGGGCATAACTCTCCTTAGGTGACTCAAACTCTGGCCTGGGCGGAATTCAAAATAGATAGAAGGAGAGCATTCAGTAGGGCTCGGCCAGCTCATCAAGGGTTGGCGGTGCGGGCTTCTTTTATGAGCGCGAGCCGCCACTCCTCCAGAAGGACACCGAGGTCTTACATCTCTTGAGTGCTTTTGGGGAACTCCCAATCGAAATCCAGTCCATCGAATCTGTAGTCCAATCTCAATTGTGGAGTCGATGAAGCTCTCTCTTATGTGATGAAGCAGCCATGCGAGCGAAGATAGCGTGATCTCCGGCAATAGAGAGTAGGGTCTTAACCGATGGATTCTTGTGATGAAGGGTGGTGGTGAAGCTGGATAGCAAGGGACTGTTAGATTCTGACACTGTAAGCTCATATGAGACCGGGGTCCGGTGTGAGGAATGCGTAAAAAATGTGGGTGAAGTAGGATGTGTCTATGGTGGACACGGGGGAGCTCGAACTCAGCCATGATGGCCAGTAAGCGCCCTTCACTGTGGTAGGTGCCGGAGACCCAGGATCGGGGAGTGTCGAGAGGGCGATGATTAGCAGCAAGAGCAAGAGCAGCATTCGTTTCATGCCCACCATGCTTTGAAGTGTGGAAACGGTTTGATTGAGACGGAGCGCTTATCCCATTATGTAAAAAAGAGCTTGGGTAGTTAGTTTCTGTTTCATTCAGTGTTGATATATAGGATATTTAGCTCTGGTTTCATCGGTAGTTTGGTTGCGGTCATTCCTTGGATTGGCGAACTACTATCGGCGGTTCATCAAGGAATTTGTGGCAAAGGCAGCACCTCTCATAGACCTGTTGAATAAAAACAAGCCGTAGGAGTGGACCAAGAGGTGCCAGAACGCCTTTGAGGAGCTGAAAGCAGCTGTGACGCAGAAGCGTCTTGCCAGACTTCGAAAAGGTGTTCGAAGTCCACACAGATGCTTCTGACTTTGCCATAGGAGGTGTGCTTATGCAGGAAAGACATCTTCTTTTTGCCAGTATCCGAGGTGATCTTTATCAATCCCTTCCCTATTGTTCCCCGTAAGAAGCCGCTCCACTTTGGTGCGCAGCGCTCGCTCCTGAGGGAACCAAAGATTCATGGATGGGGGTCGTTTAACTTTAACATAGTAGAGAGCGAGAAAGAAAGGTGAGGTTACTAGACAAAGTGCATCCGCCGAAGCAGCAACAAGAGACGAAGCATCGGGTCCTGGATAAGATGCAGTAGAGAACAGCACTGCAAAGAAGCGCACAAGCAACTTCGATTCGCTTTCCCGCAAAGATTGATTGAAAGTATACCGCGATGAGAAAGCATAGACCAGCCAGAAACGGAACAAATGCTGCTGCTGCTTCTGAGTTCGCATGACTTCGCTCTCGTTGTGCGTGGACTTCCTAATCGAACTAAGATGGATCGGGCAGTTGGCTCAGAGAAGGTTTTCTCGGAGAAGGAATAACAACAAGCTTTGTTGGCTGAAGAATGAAGGAATTGGAATACCTTAACCTTTTATGGCTTGATAGCCATGTCATTCCCTTTGATTGCTAGTAAGAAGGTAAGTTGCTTCCTTGTGGTTAGCCTTCGCTTTTGTTAAGAAAATTACCCTTCTTTATTACTATATACGAGGGCCACCCTTTTAAAATAAAATGTTTTTTGTGTATGTAGGATGGTAAGATAAAGAATGGCATGCTAACAGAAGAACCTAACGGATACAAATTTCTATAGATGAATCATGGTTCCCCCATCAAGCTCTATCTTTAGGATAGGAGGGACCCGGGGACAAGCGAAACTCACTCGAGAAGGGCTCTATGTGAGCCAACAACGGCTACTCTTTCACCAACGAGACTCGTCGAAAGATTGAATGGAAACAAAAGAGATATTTCATATTCTAATGAGAAAGCATTCTGAATCGGCATGAACAACAGCCCCCGTAGAAGCATCAACAGGAAGTTCAGCAATACAATGGAAGCCAAATAATAAGTAAGAATTGGCTCCGAACGGAAGGAATTTTCGAACGGTACAACCGGGGAAGCCTGCCTAGCAAAGCGTGGAAAGACTACTTAAAGCTAAGACTCCTTTTCGGGTGTTTCTCATAGTCTTGACTGAGGGAGGGCTCTGGATGTCTAGGGAAGTCTTGAAAAAAAAAAACTAGTACAGTATGAATGGAGGCTTTCGCAACCAAGGGCTCTAGAAGAGGTAACACGAAGTGGATGTGCTGCCGGTCTGGATTGATGCCTTGGACTAGTCTTCGTAACCTACATCCAACTTATAGGATGGTCACCACTACCTGAGGTTGGATGGAATTCAGTGAAACTGCTGATCTTGTTTCCGACCGGCAGACCCTATTTGGTGATCCCCGACCACCGGATCGACGAGATCCTATTCAGAATGCGCTCACTAGGACCGACTCCAACGGAAATTGCGGAGTTCAGCAGAAACAGCTTTCTCCTTTATTGAAGAAAGATATCTTCCCTTTTAGGGTAGGGTATTAATATAATTAATGCTAGAGCAGACGCATGATGATGGTTCGTTGGTTTCAACCAGCTTTCAACTTCAGCAAGCCGATGAAAACGACTTCCTTCTCCCTTGCTAGTCGCTGGATGTACAAGCAAGAGGTCACCCCTCTAAAATAGTCTCAGATGAAACTCCACTATCTCCATCTTAAGAAGATGATGCAGCGGCCACCGAAGAGAGATTCAACCAGTGATCGGTCATTTCAAGTGATGAATTGGGCAAAAACGAAACTAAGGGTATCGAGAATGAATATGGGCATCTATTGAAAGAAAGTCATTCCTTGTCCGTCTGTTCATATAATCAAACTTGGCTTCTGGCATCTCCCGTCTCCAAGGGCTGGTTTTCGCTTCCTTATTCTTTACTTGCTCTTGCCTATTGGTTACGAAGAAGGTATGTTTCTTCTCTCCGCCGATGCTTATTCCCCTTTGAAGGCCGGGGTTCAAACAAGTAGGCAAGAAAGGAGAGAGCGTAGGTTCAAAGAAGCGGGCCGGGGATGGGATTGTTTGAAGGCGCACCGCTTTGCCTAGCTAGGCCTGACAAGAAGAACTGTGCCTTGTCTTCAAGCGGAACTACTGGGTAAGGTCAAGAGTACAGTAAGAAGGTAATCGGCCCGGACATCCGCCTCCTTCCTTTTTTCCGGTATGAACTCCTACGCCCTCTTCTGGGGGCTTTCTTTTCCGGGTATTCATTCCTCCAACCTCAGCTCTTTTCGCCTTTTCCGAAGTGCTAGCCAGTCCCAAGAGAAGAAAAGAAAGAAACCGATCGACCGCTTAGCCCTTCTTTGGAACCTTGCCTTTGATCTTTCGCCGCCTTCCAGACTTCCTTTGAACCGCCGGGTATGAACGAACTGATCGCGACTCGGGATACGTTAAATTGGACCTAACGGCCGGCCTAGTAACCTTTCGGCTTCAGCTTGGGTCAGTTCGCCTTACCTTATATACTCCTCGCCGGTAAGGGATGTTTATGTTACAGGCGCGATAAAGAGTCTGCAACTTCAGAAATGGAATAAATAACGGGAAGGTTCGGGAGGAGCAAACCACCACAGGCTTGGTAGCCGACTCAGTTGACTGAAAGCTCCTACCTGCCGGCTATGAACTCATACCTGATAGTTAGCGGGTATTCCCTCCCTCCGACTTGCCATTCCCATGGAAGAAAGAGGAGCCGAAGGAAGCGGGGTGAAAACAAGTAGCTGATTGAAGTAAAAGCGGTCCAGGGACAGCTGGTGAAAAACCTCGCCCTCTTTCATATGCCGAAGCGGTAAGCGGGTCAGCGGAAACAGATAGTACACCCGCTACGAGGAATTAGACCACATACGCTATTTTGCTACCCTCGTGTAAAGAAAGGAAAGGAAAACCCTTTGGTGTATGGGACGGACTTCTTTCTCTCTATCGTTTCGGCTTCTTCAACCCGCAAGCCCTATGTTGTAAGGGATGGAAAGTGCAATCGCCAAAGCCGGTTATTCGGAAAGCAAGGAGGTCTTTCTCTGATCCTCTATCTGCTACCGGCTCTGCTCAAAGCCGGAAGCTTATCTCAAACAAAAGCTATAGAGGAGAGGAGAGCCAAGGAAGACTTAGCGCAACTGCTTAGTGGAAGGAAGATTCTGAAATCACTAGCTGCACTTTGAAAGCCTTGATCGATATGATATTAAGATTTTCTTAATGTGCTCAAAAAACCTTACTAAGCGAAGAAAGCTCTTCTAGCTTCCCTTATATTATAGATAGTTTTTAGAAAGGGAGGGGCAAGGAAGGAATTGATAGAGGTACGTCGAAAAGAAAAGTTCCATACCTTCTTGATCGAGTCAATTGCCTTCCTTCTACTTGAATCAAGATTCGGTTGGTGTGAATTCTACCCACGGAGCGGTACAAGAGAGAAAAGCATCCCTGCTCCTCGAAGCCTTTTTAAGACAAAACTAAAGGGTTTGGCACCCTCTGGTAAAGGCAAGCATAGCCAAAGAAAGAAGATAAAAAAGAACTTTACCAGGAAGCCATGGAGGAGCTTCAGATGACCATATCAAAATCAAAGTCTTTCTGATCTAGCAAAACATTCAATAGTATGAAACTCAGCCCTATTTAGCCCTACCTAAGACGGAGCAGCACTTCCCTAGTCCGTCCGAAGCAGTACCCTTAGCCTGATGATGCTATGGTCTCGAGGCAAGCAGCCTTCCTTCTTTTCATGAAAGGGTTGGGGAGGATGCCAACTTCTATTTTTTTTTTAACCATTTCTTGCCTTCCTGCTAGGTAGTGAAATGATTTTGCTTTGTAAAGCAAAAACTCAAATATTTTCCTTTTCAACCATAACATACGAAAAAGTGTCCAAACATCCAATTCTCGGTGTTGTATGCACAATCCTCTTTGATCCTAGACTCCAAGCCGTTCGACATAGCTCAACTCCGGAGCACATGCTCGAACAAGGATACTGCTACCATTCCGACAAGAGCGCTTATGGAGCATCGATCGTCATTTGCTTCATTCATCTCTTTGAATCGGTCTCAAGTTTGAGGTTATGGAAGTCAGATCAAGACTGCCATTGCTGTAGTTTCTGTCTCTCGAACGTAGAACTCCGGTTGCCATAGTCTAATGGTAATTTCTTTTTGATGTCAGGAGTGCAAAGTTGGTAAACTTGACTGACTTTGTCCTTGTATGGACACCGCTTGTTTTGGTCTGAGATGTGTCTGTGGTCTGGTTTCCACTGAGCTAACTTCCATGAAGAGGGTGGATGGAGAACATTCCATAGTCTGGTCTGCTTGCCTTTCAGCTTCTTCCTTGCTCCGATCAAATTCCGGCTTCCTATCCATGACCTTTTTAACTTCTCTCGGAAACCTTCTTTCAAGTTGGCTATGCGCCCGGATCTTGACCACCTTAAGCCAAGTCGATAGAAAGAAGCTCAAAGACCTAGAATTCCAGTTTCTCCACGGCTTCACGGTTTGTTTCTAAGCAAAGGCTTGACTTGACCGCCTGCTCAATCAAAACCGGGGCTTTCTGCAATCAGTTCCCATTCACCTTGCCTGCAGCGAAAGCTTTCAAGAAAAAAAAAAGAAAGAAAAAACTCTTCTCACAACAAGCCTTTAAGCCGCTTTAGAAATGCGGTTACTTGAAGCAGCCACATATTGCGTATATAAGATAACTGCTGCTTTTTAGGAGGGATCTTTCCCGCAAATTGCATACATAAAAGAAGAAAGGTCTTTGCCTAGTTTCGGATCTTACCGTAGAAAGCACTACTTCCGACTTGAATGATCGAGTTGATTCCATTTCTTTTCGAGATTCTGTTTGTGAAAAGTGTGGAAATTGATAGAATCTATATGTTTTCAGTTTCAAGAAAGAGAAGGGGGTAGAGTAATGGTCAACTCATCAGGCTCATCACCTGAAGATTGCAGGTTCGAATCCTGCCCCCGCCTAAGGAACATTGCTCACCGGGATAGAAGGCTGGTCCCAACCCGTCTACCAATGTCATTTCATGAAGATGGACACTGGCTTGGGGGCGGGTTAGATAAGAAGTTGGTTCGAGCTAAGAGTTCCTTGCCCTGATAGCCGGTTGGGCTACCAAAGCGAGACCAGGCTAATGGTGGGTCAGACCCGACGCTATCCTTGGACCAGAGGGAATGGTACCTAAGCCGCAGCGAAAAAAAGAAGAAAAAAGGGACTTTTACTTTGTGTGCCACTAGTGAAAAGGAGGTCCGCGAGGAGCATGCAGCCCATGGCGCGAGTGGCAGTAAGAAGTACCAGATTTGGGAGACTTGCTAGCTCTCTTGTTCCACGACCTACGAATTTAGGAAGAAACGGGGAGTAGGCGCATTTCAGGGAATAGGAATCAGTCCTGCCTTGCCACTACGCCCCTTCTCGAAGGGTAAGTTTTTTAATAACTCTTCTTTTCAGTAGCAGTCTTTTATCTTTTTCCTTTTCCTCAGGTTGCATTCATAGAGTAGTTTTATTCTTTCCACTGCCTAAGAGTCTCTTTTCCTCTGTCTGTGAATATATCTTATTGTCAGGAGGTTAGATCTCTATTCTTTCATTTCCGAAGGTGGTCTTTTCAAGAGCTCTCCTCCTTCCGGTCCAGTCTCCGTTGGTTTTAGGTTTCTTGTAAAGCGGCATGTCAGTAGTCCCGCTAGGTGGTTTTCTCTCTGTAGTTCCTATGTAAGGTTTTTACTCAGTCTTTAAATACTAGATTCTTTTTAGTCTTTTACCTTTAGATTTTTAGGTCTTTTTTAAAGGGCTTCGTCTTCGTCACTTAGGTGCCTCGGTCTCTTCCCTCAAGCAAGATGATATGGTTTTCATAATCCATCTTTCCAAGGGTCCTTGTAGAGCCTTATCATGCGAGTTCTGATGCTTTTCTTTGGACTCATTTTTCTAAAAGTGACTTTATAGTCAGGGGAAGCTGCTTTCCCGCAATGCCTCCTCTCGTGTAAAGAGGTTCTGTCTCTTTCCCATCTTCCCGATACTCCGTTACAGTCATCGTAGGAGGGCTTGCCCTTTATCTTCTTATTCTTAGTGAGCTCCCTTCTTTTCCCCCCTAAGACATGACTAAGACCCCCTAAGGGGGCACTACTCCGTGAGAAAACCTGAATTACCTTTCTTTTATCTCCTTCGTTGGCTCGGTGAGCAAGCGAGGTCTAGTTAGCGGGGATGGGGAATGCGCCTAATGGACTAAATAAAGGACTTAATTTTCTCGTATGAGAGGGAAGGGAATGCGCTAAGGAGCTGAGGATGGAGTTAGATTGAGGATAGAATAAGAAGAGAAGGAGGTCGAAAGTGCTCATACTAGCGGTGACCTAACTAAAGTAGCAGTTTGATGAAAACCAATGGCTGTCAATCCGATTCACTCCCGTTCTTATTCTCGCGGAAGGCACGAAGTCGCGAGACCAAACGAGTTGAAGACTTGGAGCGTAAGAGCTACGTTTACGAAGCGAAAGCTAGAGAGGGTATGAGAATGTGTCGCATATCAGCTGTTATTTATCTATTGTGTCGGAAGATCCGCTGCTATTGAATCAGATGCAAGTCTTTTGAAATGCCTTAGTAACCTCCTTCATGCTATTGTCGGCAAAGAGGTAATAGGCGCAATCAGGCAAGCAGTTAAGCGACTTCTGTCTTCAAGATATGCCTTTTCTCTTTAAGACTCTAATACAGGTGAGTAAGGAAGTGTCGTAAAGCTCCTGCCTTTGGATGGACCATAGGCCTGATGCTAGGAAGCAAGCAAAGCTAGTCCCTCCATACCAGCCAGCTAGCAGTCTCGTTTAGGGAGTCCCCTTCTTTACTGAGTAGGGTTCCCCGATGCCTATACGATTATTAAGGCAGGGTGCTACTGTACCAGTAGTGGAGTGGCTTGAATCAAATCGTTTCTCTAGAGAGGGTGTAGCCGATAACCAAAGCTGACTGTACTATAAACTCACTGTATAGGCAACTGGCCTTAGAGTAGTGTATCGAACTACAAGACAGGAGCGATCCATAATCATTGACGAAGAGGAAGGTTTGGAAAGGGATCAAACATATTGAGGAGAAGCTTTCACAAAGGTCAATAGCCGATAGCTGATGTAATTAGCCTGAACTTCTTTACCTACTTGATAGCTGATGGGAGTACGGCTTTCTTCAAGGAAGTGTCCCCTATGATATGATATTCTATTAGAAAAGAGCCCTTTTTTCGCCTTTTTCCGTAAGCCTAGAAGCAAGTCAAGCTCTTGGTCTGCTGAGAGAATCTTCCCTCTTCTCTTTTCTAATATTCTTTTTGTGCGGTAAGCTCTAAAGGTAAGTTCAAGTCGGAACGAAAACCGTAGTTTAGGAACTCCGGCCTATAGAAAGCGAAGCGCTATTTAGGGAATCAAAGCGTGAGGGCGGTCGGAGCAAAACAACTTCTTTGCGGAAAGCGATGTCGCATATCAGCTATCGCATATCGGTTGTAGCGGATCGGAGTTTGCCGGGCATGCGTCTCTTTTCAAGGGGCGTATCGGGGCCTGAAAGTCTTATTGCATCTATGGCATCTTCTTAGACTCTTGATCGGATTAACTATTCCGAAAGTGCCACAGCGCATTCAATTCCTGAAAACAGGGCATTCGGGGCATCTTCTTCTGTGCGTGTGCATGGGATATCTTAGACTATTGATTCAACCAAAGCGGACATTAATTGATGATCTAGCACACTTGCAAATGCCCAAGGAAAGTCATCAGTCCCAGAGCGTAGTCTTTCAAACGGAACAGGGGATTTGCCCACTACTCAAACGAGGACAGGCCTAGCGGATGAAATCGTTTTTGTACGAGTAAAGGGTATGCACGGTTTAGGCTTTCCTTGCCTTGTCCAATAGGCTGTTTGCAGGATAAGGCGAGACAGATAGAGAGATCTCATTAAGAGAGGACGGGACTGCTTCTTCGTGACTGGGACTGTACATGGATTCTAAACCTTGGGCATTCAAACTTGAAGCAAGCGGGTGGCATGTGTAACCCGTTAGAAGAGTAAGGGTCGTAGCGAGAGGACTAGTAAAGTCAAGCCTTACCTTACTGTTGCAAGTCTTTTCGTGTGCATGTCTGCTTTGTTGTTCTCAGATGCTACATAACGGCTCTTTAACACATCCCCTATATGCTGCGAACCGCTCTTAGTACGAATCCCCTGCTAGTATGCCTTCCTTTCGTACCGATCGTCACTGTCTTTCCTTGATGACTCGGATCAATGAGACAAGGAGTTAGTCAGAGCTGTAGTTAGGGCCTTTGCCAAAGGAATGGGACCCCCTCTAAGCGAGTCAATCCCAGTAGAGAGAGGAAGATCTGCCCTAAGGTTTAAATATCCTTTAATGGGATTGGATTGGCTGCTTCCAGCTAGAAGCACATCAGTACAAGAGGGCGGACATCGAAAGTTTCTCAAGCACTGCACCGGATTCTCCTTAATCAGAGTAGGCTGCACATGAATAGGCTCTTAGATGCGGCATTCTCGCTGTTGATGGGGAATAAGCGCTCTTGGAGGATATATAAACCATGAAACGAGGGGAATACTACATAGAAGATATAGTTAATGTACGAGCAGGAGAGAGTCAAAAGGCAGAAGAGGAATCGGTTGTGCTTGGGTACCTATGAAACTTCTTCCTCAAATGTCATTGCGTGGATTAGCGCAGTAGCAGGAGTGTCAGCTATCACCCTATTTTGGTCTCTTGCTTACGGTTCTTTTGACTCTTTGGAAGAATGAGTTATTTGCAGGAATTGGTAGAAGATATCCGCGCACAGAGAAGGAGCTGTTTTCGCTAGAATGCCTTGTTCTCGAATCCGCACTTTCGGAATAGAATGCTTGTTTGACAGAGCTTCAAGCAATTGGACAAAAAGGTTTTGCACGTGAATCAGATGTGGGGACTTTTATCTCTATCTTACTCTCGGCTGGGCTACTTTCATAAGTGGGCAACTCCGCAGTGAAAGTATACCAAAAATAGGCATATCCGGCTGTTATAGAATCCCCTGCTATTGAATATGAGTAACTATCCAATTCCATAACAGAAAGAGATGGGACTAGAGCTTTTGGCTTTCTTCCTTCACTTCAATCAAGGATTGCTGCTAGAAGGGCTCTTGCCCATGTCTAATGCCTTATTAGATGAAGACGAAGAGCTTAGGCACGCAGGGAAGACTCTGACTATGCGCTGGCACTAGCCCTGGGCATGGATTCTTCTTTGATTGAAGGAACGGGACAGAAGAGAACCAGAACCATATCCTTCACACATTCAGTCTGATCTTATCTGCGCTATTGCCCGATCATAGCTGTACTGTATGAGATTAGTTCTCCGTCTCCCCTGCCCTGTTATAACAGTCTGGTCTGTAACAACACAACCTGAAAGGAAGCCATTCCTAATAGGAAGTTTCTAGCCGTCTTTCTTGAGGAGCGATAAAAGTTACTAATAGCCAAACAGCTCCCACTATGAATCAGAGAAAAGTCTAGACTTTCTTCTTTCGACCCTTCTCTTTAGAGATTATAGAATCACTGTCAGAGCATTGACATCGAAAAAAGGCCAATGAACCTAGGCTTAGCGTCTTCCACTGAATTTCCGAGTCAGGGCTTAGGTAAGGAAGCCTAGCAGCTCAATTGAATTAGGCGCAAGAAGCTTCAGTTACGCCGCTTGACCTAGTCATCGCAGGGGCTCAGCGCTTAGTTGAAAGACACTGTGCCTCAAAAGAGATCTGAGCCCAGCCCTAGAAGGAGGATTGCTTCTCTCACCAGTAGGCGAACAGAGCTTTCAGGCATCGATCGGGATCATAGTGTAACCTATGACTAAGCTCCGTGACTAGCTCCATTGTCATCATCTAAGTTCTTCTTCATCACAGGCCAACCAAACCGCTCGACCATAGGGAAATGAGGAACCCATAGGACTGGCCTGAAGTGCCTGCCCCCTCTTCATCTTCCGAGTCATGCCCGGAATGAGTACTTTGCCCTTGAGATCTATCCAAAGCAAAAGAAAGAGGAAAAGAGTTCAGCTGCTTGCCGAGCTGTCTAAGATGACTAATAGAAGCTCAATCGAACAGACCTTGCCTAATAGACTGGGATGGGGTTAGCCAGAACAGGCGAAAAAGATCAACGAGCTGTAGATATTATACAAGAAATTATTGCAGGCATACTCTTCTTATCAGTGCCCACCCAGCCTGTTCAGTTTCAGCCAAGAAAGCGGATAACATTCGATTCGGGCAATGGCAATGTCTTTAGCTTCAGAAAGCTATAGAAGAGGAGAAAGTCCCAGGAAATAGGAAAGTCAGGCTATCAGCAAGCATGAAACTCCTTCAATCGCCGATATCACAAGCTAAGGTTCTGAAAGAAGGCAGCTTCATATCCGATTACGAAAAGAAAGAAGCCTACTCTGTACTCTCACTGGCCTTAGAGCGGGGAAAGCATTGATTTTTTTCCAGGCGCTATCAGCCTTGCCTTACAGGACAATGTCGGTTGAAGGTACGAGTCAGGATGGGATAGAAGAGCAAAGCCGCTTGCCCAATAGGTGACGGAGTGAACCCGCCCTTTCTTCAGGGTCAAGAAGAAGAGCAAGGAGGTCCCACTATCTGATATAGGGAGCAGGCCACCTAAAAGAAGGTCTGATTGAGCACTTTCTTCACCCGATCTTATGTCTGCAAGATAAAGATCAGACATCACATTACTTCCGCTATTTGCAGAGATGTCTTTGAAGGCAGGTGCCAAGTAATATGCGAAGTCCGGGTATGAAAGCACAATATAACTCGCGGGAAAAGAACCGCATCGAGGAGAACAGTATCTTGGTTGGAAGCAGCATTCATGTCTTCTTTCTCACCTGATAGGGATCTTTTTCACTTGAACTATGCTTCAAACATCAACCAATCCGGGAATGTAGTTCTGAGTGAGGTCTTAGGAATCATAGTTCCGACTAGGCCAGGCAAGGTATATGGTCTTCCTTCTCGAGTATATCTCATTAATGGTAGGGTAGCGCAGCATCTTTTCCAGCGCTGTTAAGAAAGGGGTACAAGGAGCTGTAGAAAGGGTACAGGGAACCATAGGGCGGTGTGGTATTCCGATTAGATGAATTTTTCCGATGTCTATCGGAGCGAAGACAGACAGCCTCCGGGTTTGGTTCCTTCATAAAGGAATATAGTGCGCCCTATAAAAAAAGGCAGGCGTGCAATAAGCTAAAGCTTACCTTGACCCGAGAGAGACCATTGGATAGAGTAGAACCGACGATGCTGCTCTGGACCCGGACGGACTAGGTAATGGTAAGTTGTCTGGCCTGACTCCGTTCACTGAGCTCAGCTCTTAAAAGCTCCTGGTGGTGCGCTTGGTTATGTGTGCTGTCTACTCTTGGGTGGAAGAAAGAGCACAGGAAGCCGCCCCTGCTTTCCAAACCTTTCATTCATTACTGGACTATCCCATCTATTACTGACTGAGACTGGACTGATACCTGTACTGAAATAGACCTACCCTATTGATCTATGAAATGCCCGGTGATTTAAGACAGTCAGGGTTCATACTTCAATGGAGAAAGCAGTTGCGAATCGGATGCGAGATATAGCTAGATGGAAAAATCCTCAATGTACTAGGTACTGTGCGAATAAACAGACAGACAAAAGGGGGACTCTTTGGCTTAGGCTATTTAACAGGAGATCACACTATGGACAGGCTCGCGCTTCGATCGGTTAGCTCTTACTATTACTTGACTACTGCTGAAAGTCTTTCTTCTATGAATTGACTCCGCTAGTGGGATCGCTCTAGAGATAGAGCTTCGTGGAAAAAGCCGTTATCGCGGCCATCCTTTCTAAGTTTGTGGTCAGGTATCCTTGCGGATGAAGCTGAACAAGCACAGCGGAATCAGACTTCGAACTGAAAGCTTAAAGAACACGCTTCCAGCAAACAAACGACAACAATAGCACAGTCCCCGCTCAAGCTGATAGAAGAATAGGAACGCCTGCTGCGCCCGTATGGAGCGAAGAAGCTGATATCGCTCTTTCTTTCCGCATGCCAGCCTAAGAACAGAGCGGTCGACGAGAGCCGTCATATAACCGATTGTCCTGTCGGGTCCGTCGCTCCTTTTCTAATCAGCTGTGCAGACCTTACCCTGACCGAAGGAAGGCCCCCGAAATTAGTTGATATCGTACCCGTTTTGAACGGATCGGGTTTAGCTGCTATTCTATTGTTGCTTGCTATTCGAAGAGTAGATCTGTGCTCAGCTGGATTCGTTGGACCACTTTCTTATTCATCTGATGGGAAGTTGGTCAGTCTGGTTTGAATCAAGGAACGGAAGCCGGTTCTACAGGGTAGCCCCAAAGAAACGAAAGCTTTGCCAGTTAGACGACGGCATTCCAAGAAGCAACTTCCTATGGGAGGGTCCCCTATTGATGAATCACTCGAAAGTGAAACAAAGGAGAAAAAAAAAAGAATTACTAATATAGTTCACACCTTAAGCAGATCTTCAAGCGATCATTGCGCCATGCCCTAGTCCGGTGCCGCTGCTATCTCTGTAGACTGTTCTTTGTCGCATATCAGTTGTTCAAAGATAATTACTTTATACTTGTCGCGGATCGGTTGGTAAATGATTGTCTTTCTGAACTACCACTTCTGTCTCTTTGTATATTGAGCAATTGAGGTTGTTTACCGTACTTGATTCCCCAGGAAGTGAGTGAAAGTTGGCTTTTCTTTCTATTCACACACCGGGAGAGTGCTAATGCCCTAAGCCGGTACTGTTCAATGGTAAGATCTCTCCTATCTTCTTACTCTACAATGTGCCTAAGATGTTCCTCACTTAGCTATCGTGCCTAAGATGTTCCTCACTTAGCTATCCACTGGGATCTTCTCTATCTTGTTGGGGCATTCATCTGTTAAGAAACCTAAGAAACAACCAACACATCAAAGACCTACGTGACTTAGAGGTTAGCCTCCTGATCCTGTAGAGGAGAAAGGAATAAAGTATCCGATCTGTCATTGGAACAAGAAGTGCCATGGTCCTGGTTGAATGAGACTGGACGGGGGAAAGGAATAGCTTTCAAAAGATGGATCAATTGCAGCAGGGACTGGACTGGCTTCACTCGCACTCGACTAATAAGCAAGGAGGAGACATCTGCAGATGCATGCCCGACCCGAGCTACTAGGCCAGGGCCATTAGATCCGCTCTTCGCCTTTGCAGCTCTTCCTGAAGGAGGAGCTCCTCCGAACAACTTATCTTTCATTTCTTAATCCGAGGCTCCCCGACCGAGCATCTGGTTCAAAATATAGTAGAGAGAAGTGAATCGAGATCAGCTTCCACAGGCTGGGGTTCAGGGGCAAAGGAAAGGAGGATCCGTAACCATTGAAGGGGGAGGCCGGCCGCTACACCTCTGATTGATTCGGGAGGTTATGACATATCTTGCTAAGTCCAGGCGGATCTGGGTTCCCATCTTTCAAAGGTGGAGAGGCTCCTTCTGAATCTACGGATTTGGAGGCTGGGACAAAAACTATAGTATATATGTTATAACTCCTTATATTTCCGTAGGTTTACAAGTAATTAATTGTTATAACTCAGATAATTACCGTAGGTAATTTAAGGTAAGCATCACAAGTAGACACTAGAGTAGATACTATGAATAGGAGGAACAAGGTTAGCTCATAAGTCAGTTGACGACAGATAAGGAAAGGGGGATTCTCTTTCAACTAGAGGAGCTGGCTAGAAACAAGGGTGTTATCCTTAGTCACCTTTATAGTCGTTGTGCAGTCGTAGTTGTTCTTTAGCTGTATAGCGAAGCAAGAAATTTAGCTAAAGGCGACAGGGAAGGAGGGAATTTGAGTCGACAAAGGAGCTCACTTCTGGCTAGCTAAGGCTAGCGGTAGCAAAGTGTTCTCCTGCATCCATCTAGAAAGTCGTATTAGTTCATTAACCGCCCCACCCTATTAAGTCAGTTCGAAGCAAGGATTTCCGCTAGTAGCAGAAGGGATTCTCAGGTGAGAGGCATTCGTCTAGCTAAGAGTGAAGCGCTTTAGGTGGTTGTACGACACAGGTGTGGAAAGGAAATAGACCATCCTAAAAAAAAAGGTTTATCGGTGAGATTAGCTTTCCTAGTATTTTTTTACTCTAACCTTAGCCTTTGCTTAGCTTATAATGTGGAGACTGTTTCTCCTAAGGCCTGCGCTACTACTACTGCACCTAGCATGATGGAAAGTGAGATGGCTTTACTATATGGTCGTAGTGCGTTGAGCCCTAGAGGGTCAAAGGCGGTTTCGGTAGGGCGAGAGCAATCTTTGATTACCTGTGCACAATGGAGTGAGTGCGGACAGAAATCGTATCCTATTTGCACCATTGGGCATGAGGTTGCCTGACGCACTACTTCTAAATGATGAGGCGAACAACACAGGTCCGGTCTCATCAGAAGTAGAGGGTGTGTTTGAGCCCACCATATCGTAAACCCTTGTAATAGACAGACTACTAAAATGAATCGTAGGTCTCTAACATAAGACTGAACTAAACTATCTGCCAAAGTAAAAGACTGAAAATAAGTATCCCTTCAAAAAAAAAGGGAATACCCTAGATCCTTTACTAGATCTGGAGATCGAAGTAGGGTTGCCCTATGACCTTTAATTGCATTTCGTAAGACTATGGCTTTAGCGGTCAAGGGTTTCTTAGTGACATAATCAAGGATCCATTCTCCTCCTTTTTGGTAGCCATGTCGGTATCCATACGTATGAGCACGAGCCTGTTCAAACCTTTCCCTAATAGATATGAGAATGATTGGTTTAGGTTGGGTTAGTAAAAAAAATAGAGACGATGATTTCATATCGATGAGTTTAGAGCTACTTTATCTTTGGGACGCTTTCCTTCCCTTCCCTCTAGTGGGGAAGCAAGCGTTCACTTATCGTCCTGGTGATTCCCGGAAATGCGTCGGGAGTGGTGGTCCGGTTAGACCAACAGAAGTCATGGGATGATGACAACTAAACTCATAGGGCTAGTGTTGATTCATTCTGCTCACTAGCCTTAAATATATATGCTATTTTAGGATCTTCTAAGTAGAAGATGGATTCAATCGGAAGCTCCCTGCCTGGATATACATACTGCGATGCAAACCAAGAACGAACGTCCAATCCGAGCGAGAGTTTCGGGTTTGGTGAGCGTCAAACACGCCGTCGCGTCGACTCCCAAAGTGTGGAAAATCGCCATCAATCGTGTAAGCGCCTGTGACGACGGGAACGGTCAACACGCTTCCCTTAACGGGTTCTTGTAGGTGTTTGGACCGGATGACCAGGATGGTATAAATCTAAACCCCAGTTTCAAAGGTATAGATTTATAGTCGGTAATGTACGCCCTGAATAGTTCTTTGGTATTTACCATCAGGAACCTAACTATATCAAGACAAGGTTCCCCCCGGTTGGTACCCCTTGACTGGATAGTGCTACCAAGCACTTTCCGACCCTTTGGCCAGACCAAAATGATCTTGGACAAAGAGCACAACGACAGGTAGAACTTCACCAGGTTTTTTTATCCTCGTTCCGCACCTTCCACTTTTGACGGTGGAAGGACGTATCACAGGCGCTTCAAAGAAGCGCCCTCGACTTAAGAATCAAGAAGATTGATGTATATGGAGATTCGTCACTTATCATCTTTCAGACAACTGGTGATTGGAAAACCAAAAAGAAGAAGCTCATTCCCTACCATCAGTATCTGGAAGATATCAGCCAGACGGATTACCTTCAATTATCTGTGTCGAGGACGAAGAATCAGTTTGC